ATAGATATAGGATCTAGGAGGCAATTTCCTAGAAGTACTTTTTGCACAACAGCCCTTCCTATCTGATAGAAAAGGATCCCGTGATCCTGAACCGGTATTACATGGGCTCGCAAATCCCAAGTTTGTCTATGAAGAGCAGATCTAATTGTATTAGTGTCTAGAATTGATTTCTTCTGTGTAATACTAATTGATAGGGCCTCATTGGCAAGTGCTCCAAGATCTCGTGCATTGGAACCCATGGCTGTGGACCCGAATCGATTAGTATGGAACATTTTCTTTTCCAAGTGAAATCCCCTAGTATATGAAAGAGTGAAAAAGCGCTTTCGTTGTTGTGGAATAAGAAGCCTTCGTATCTTAATACATGTATTGAATTGATTCGGGGCTATTAGAGCGGGATCCACTTTTTGGGGAATATGAGTCGAAGCAATAACAAGAATATTTCTAGTAGAACATCTTTCACAATCCCTGGAGAGATAGTTCACTAATAGACCGAGGGATAAGTCCTTCGACTCATTCATATCCAGATCATGAATGTCTGGAATCCATATTATGCAAGGAGACATTGCTTTTGCTAATTCGAAGTGAAGGGTGATAAAAAATCGGTCTACTTCCGCCAGCAGTTCAATATTGGTGAACTCATTCATCACATCCTCAGCTAGCCACTCTATACGCCGCAACTCCCTATCAAGGTCACTAGTATCAATATCGTCACTAGCATCAATAGAGTCACTAGCATCAATAGAGTCACTAACATCACAGTCACTCTCATCCTCCTCATCAAGAACAAACTCCCTAGGCTTGCTATCCGGGAACTTGTTCAGAAATACTGTAATGAAAGGAAGATAGGAGTTTGTCGTTAGGTATTTGACCAAATAGGATCGTCCGCTTCCTATAGAACCTATCACTAAAATACCCCTAGAGGGGGATAAGGCTAAGCGGAGCGAAAAGGGTTTTCCATGAGACGGGAAATGAAAACTATTAGCCCCACACGAAGTTTGTGAATAAGTGATTGTCTGATAATTAGCAAGGAATATCCGCCTTTCTGCTAAACAGGATGTATTGAACTCATAATTCATTAGATACTTTTGATGAATGTCAACTAAGTATCGTAAGTAAATTGCTCCCGGTTGTTCAATCATTTGATAAGCAGAGTCATTCTTTGATAAATGATCGCTATGAGTCAGACTCAATAGAATTTGATCAATACTTTTTTCTGCCGTTAAGGTGGAGATGGAGAACTGAACCAAGAAGTCTCTTTCTTTATCACTAATCGAATCACTGTTCGCGAACCAGAATTCTATTGGATTATCATCAATCCAATGATCGCCCACGTTTTCTCTTTTTCTTATCAATGAATAGATCTCTTTACTCGTATGACTTAGATGTCTCGTATTTCTCGAAAAAATGATTCGATTGATGGGATTTGGTATGATACTTATGAGATCGATGAGATTGATATTCAAATATTTCTTCTTAGAACGTATAGAATATCCTAATTGTTGCAATTGTTGCAGAGCAACTAGAAAGAGATTCTTTAACTTTAACCAGAAAGAATTCAGTTCAGATGTGGGATACCTATCCAGAAGTTTTCGCAACTCAATCATGTATGATGGATTCATCAAAGATTTGATCTTTTCGAACTCTGTCTGTAACTCACTATAGGCTCGGGAAACAAAGAAAAGACGTGTACAAACGAGATGTCCAGCAACAAGAAGAAGGAAAAGGATTGAATAGAGGAACTCCTGAACATTTGGCGAGCTCAGATGTGTCGATATCAATGGTGACTCATTATTTCGATGAATCTTTTCTTCGGACAGAAGAAAATTATGTAAACACTTAATCCAAATCTCACTTATCCGATTCCGTTGTGTCTTCCACAATTTTTTCTGAAGAATTCGCGCTGATCCATGCATAATATCATGAAAAATGGATACCAATATTTGACGGCTGCTACTTAGTATCGGCAATAGGTCTGAAAAAGTATCTAACAATATCAAACTTAGATATTTGCACCCTGTTGAAGTAAAGAACCATGGCATATATGTTTGGAATAGATTCCATTTTGATTTTAAGCGAGTTGAAAAAGCACTCTTTCGTTGATGAAAGGTTCTATACATCTGCCCTTTCTCAACGCATTTCTTTAGACAAAGACTCCGTTTTTTCCTCTTTTCGGATGGTAAATATTTCTCAGAACATGGAGTGTGAATCAAACCCATGTTTGAATTGAAATTGAGATACTGATGCAAGTTCTTCTCTTCTGAATCAGATAGATTCATATCTGAAAGAGGTTGACAAAAAGTTCTTTCAAAATTGACTTTTTGTCCCTCTTTTAGAGGTGTTCCAGAAATGTCTGCAATCGAGTAAATAGCTCTACGAACTAATGGATCGGATCGAATTGCAAACTGGAAAGATTTGTACAAGTTATACCTTTCGTCACCACTTTGTGGAAAATCGTTAGATATGAATATGTTAGATACCTGCGACTCGATTGGTGAAGGTG